GATCGTCCATTTTGTACCAACGGTGTCTTTTGAGTATACCGAATCAGTATAGCTATCCTTCTTCTAACAGAGCAATTCAATTTTACAATCAGTGGCGAAATCGAGTACTAGATAAGTTCTTTCTTCATTGGTTGTCTCTATGTATTAAAAAATCCGATAGAAAGTTTTTAAAAGTTTGAACATATAACAAATTTTTAAATTTTTATAGTAATAGTATAAAATGGAAGGGTCTTCACATTTGACATTATTAGTTTCGGACTAAAAACGGAAGATCAATAAAAATCGTAATACGACAAATGGGTTTCTTAGAATTCATAAAGCAGATTTTTAGATTTATATAATTCAATTAGATGCCAAATCTATAAAAATACTTTTTGTAATTGTTGAAGATTTTTTTTATCTGAATCCTATCTTTTTTTTCGAACATATCTTAAAAAGATATGTTCGAAAAAAAAGAGAGTGCTCCAAATAAAATAGATATTTTTTCTATTTTCTTCTATATTAATTCAAAGTTAAATAAATTTAAACAACAAAGTTCTTATTCTTTGTTTTTGTTTTAATATTCATTTTTTTTATTTGTAATAAAAATATTCTATATCTATATATAGAATACTAAAAATTTTCATTAGATTAGTTTACTCAATTCATGAGTTGACTAATAAGTCTATTGATTTGGAATCACAGAATGCGTAGATGTCACAGATGAATTTATTTCTTAATTATGTCACTATATTTCTTTTTATTTGTCTGTAAGAATTTATTGATGAATCTACAATTTTCAATTGTATCTTTCAAGTAGTATTTTTTCTTATCCTCTTATTTTTCTCTCAAAAATGAAAATTTAGGGAAGTGCTTTATAAACATATGTATAAAAAGAACATATTTCATTTAGCTTCTATATGCCCACTATAACTAGTTATTTCGGTTTTTTATTAGCGGTTTTAATTATAACCTCCGCTCTATTTATTGGTCTGAGTAAAATACGACTTATTTGATTTGTAATTTGAAAATGAATTAGAAATTTTTGGGATAATATATTCTATAGTTCCTTACTGTGTCAATTTACAATTCTTGGTCATTGAGATTCATGATCAATACAGATTAATATTTAAGGATAGATATTACCTTTCTTTTTACCTTTCGAACAAATAAAAATGATTGAAGTTTTTCTATTTGGAATAGTGTTAGGTTTAATTCCTATAACTTTAGCTGGATTATTTGTAACTGCATATTTACAATACCGACGAGGGGATCAATTGGATCTTTGATTAATTAATGTCTCTTTTGTTTATAGATTCTATATTTATTTGTTTTAATCCTAATCTACAAGGAGAAAATTCAGACTTTAAACTGTTGTTCAATTATTTCAGTGTAATTTTCAATCTAACAATACTAGAATCGCGTTCTGTAGGATTTGATTTGAACCATCACGCTCTGTAGGATTTGAACCTACGACATCGGGTTTTGGAGACCCGCGTTCTACCGAACTGAACTAAGAGCGCTTTTTTTTTTTTCATAAATTTTTTTATATGATACCAATACATTTTGCATGTATATATACTATATCAATATATCAATATATTAATATATACATATAGATACAGATATATATATATTCAGTATGTATGTCCAATTGGAATTCGTCTTCAATTGGGCCCATTTTATTGGTCATATAATAACGAATATCGTATGATAAGTAATTGTTAAGGATAGGGATGACAGGATTTGAACCCGTGACATTTTGTACCCAAAACAAACGCGCTACCAAGCTGCGCTACATCCCTTTTCTATTAGTTTCTAGTTTTATTATAAATAATCTTTGTCTTGTTTTCCACATTTTTCTTTTCTCTATTGATATATATATTATTCTGCCATTTTTTTCGGTTCCTATACTATAATATACAATAGAATATGAAAAAGAAAAAAATATTCGAAATCAAAAAAAATAATATATATAAATAAGATAAAAAAAAAATACTTAAACTTAAAAAGGAGGATTTTAAATGCGAGATCTAAAAACATATCTTTCCGTGGCACCAGTAGTCAGTACTCTATGGTTCGGGGCTTTGGCGGGTCTCTTGATAGAGATCAATCGTTTTTTTCCAGATGCATTGATATTCCCCTTTTTTTAATTCTAGTTATTGACGACATGGGAGGGGATAAAGAAGATTATGGATCCAATTAAATTTTAAATTTATATAATTATAATTAAGATCCTCGTCTTTCTTTTTTATTTTTTAGAATTGTAATAGATAGAATAAGTTAGGAAAGATAAAGAATAAAGGTGAATTTGGCCTCATTGAAATTCGGAGTGAAACTACGGATCTGTTCCAGGCTTCAATTCCATTTCTATTAATAATAGAGTGAAACCAGAAATAGAAAGGGAATGGATAGGGTCGGGCGGCAACAATATCATACAACAAAATACTTCAAAAAACTCAAATACTGTATTGCAATTCGAAACGAAATATAGTTCGAGGTATTATTTTTTTACTTTTACTATATTAATATTAATTAATATTAATTGGAACGAAATCTTCCATAATTGGATTTCCTATTATTAATTTCGATTTTTTTCATTCTTTTCTTTTTCCTTAGATTCGAATCCGAAAATAGAGGAGTTAAGTGAATTAAAAATCCAAAGGAGGTTTCATGGCTAAGGGTAAAGATATCCGAGTAACTGTTATTTTGGAGTGTACGGGTTGTGATAAAAAGAGTGTTAATAAAGAATCAACAGGTATTTCTAGATATATGACTCAAAAGAATCGACACAATACGCCTAGTCGATTGGAATTGAGAAAATTCTGTCCCCGTTGTTGCAAACATATAATTCACGCAGAAATAAAGAAATAGAGAAAATTGATCGCTTGTGTGTTACCCTTCGAACCAAAGAACATGACATGTAAAATGATCTATTTTTCGTATCTATTCTATACTTATTCTAAAATTGATAGTTGATTTATATATGAATTCTATATATATATCATTCTAAAATAACATAAAAAAAGTAAGAATAAAAAAACAAATCCTTTATTGTATTTCTTGTAATAAATGTGATTTTTGAAATAGGGATAAACAAACCATGGAAAAATCTAAGCGACTCTTTCTTAAATCCAAGCGATCCTTTCGTAGGCGTTTGCCCCCGATACAATCGGGGGACCTAATTGATTATAAAAACATGGGTTTAATTAGTCGATTTATTAGTGAACAAGGAAAAATATTATCCAGACGCGTAAATAGATTGACCTTAAAACAACAACGATTAATTACGATTGCTATAAAACAAGCTCGTATTTTATCTTCGTTCCCTTTTCTTAATAATGAAAAAGAATTTGAAAAAAGCGAGTCGACCGGTAGAACTACTACTTTAAGAAAAAAAAAATATAGAAATTAATAATTATAAATCCAATTTGAATGGAATTTAGATTCGAATTAAACATGAATTGATGTTTTGTTAGAAAATTACGACAATTGCATTTGAGTTTTTATGTTGTAAGAAAAAAGATAATCGGTGACCAAGAATAATTTTTTTTATTAAGCGTGGTTATTTAGTTTGATAGCTCTATCATAAGATAAAAATTCATATGATAAAGCTATCAAAATAAACCCATTTCTATTTTATATGTTCCCGGAGTAAAGTCTATGGAGATTTTTTGTTTTTATGATATCGTTGGCAATCATAAAAAGACAATTCTCTTTCAATATAGCTATTTGTGCAACTATTTTACGATTAAGAAGCAATTGCCCCTTGTATAGATTATATATTAAATTACTATATATATATAATCCTTTTGGATTCCCGCGAATTACTGCATTTATTCGATTAATCCATAAACCACGAAAATCTCTTTTTTTTCGATCTCGATCCCGATGAGCCGAAACCAAAGCTTTAATTTTCTGTTGAGTAATAGTTCGAGTAAGTCTTGAATGAGCTCCGCGAAAGCTTGATGTAAATAAACGAATTTTTGTCCTCCGTTTCCGAGCTATGTATCCTCGTTTAATTCTGGTCATTAAATAATTAAATAAGACTTTGATGAATAACTATTTTATTTTTCAGTTATTCTTTTATTCTTCCTAGCCTATTAATAACAAAAATTGATTTTTCCTATGTATAAAAAAAAATTCCACTGGCTCTTGCTACTATAACCTCCCCAACCACGATTTTTTTATATTTTTTTTTTTTCTAAATATTGAACCTAAAGAAATTGTATTGATACTAAATATAAAAAAACATAGTAATTGTAAATGAAATAGGACATATATAAAAAAATGGCGGGTTCCATCGTTTCTATGATTTTTTTAGAAACGGCCAGGTTCTCTCTATACACCGGAGCCCTTTTTCTTTTCATTTTTGATTCATTTAATCAATGTTATTGTTAATTTGTACAGTTCACACTCTTTGGCTCTACCCATCCAATATATAGTAAGTAGGTTTTTTCACAACGAAATCTAGTTATACAGTAACGGTATTTAATTATGAAAATTTGCTGGGTAGCTGACCCTCTTATTCCGTTCTTGCAAAATCCATTCAAATTAATCAAGGACATAATTTATCTTTAATTGAAATAGTATTTTCTCCGCTTAATGGTTAATATTTCTTACCAATGGAAACGTTTTTGTCATCGTAAATTGCAAATTAAGATTGTGGGGTTTGCACCAATAGAAACCATAAATTTGATACACGATAGAAGAATAATGTATCTATACATCTATTTAAGTTAAGATAGTGTGAATGGAAAAATCACACTATCTTAACCGATCGCCAATACTTAAAAAATGAAATTGGTTTTTTCTTAGTATATGATCTGAACGAGTCGCACATACACCCTGGTACACGTTCCTCGGCGCTGAGGACATCCCCCAAGAGCTGGGGATTTTATGACATTTCGGATTGGCTGTCTTGTGTTTCTAAGAAGTTGTTTCATAGTTGGCATGGTAAGTCGTAATATTTATATATATAATGAGCAGGTTTAGATCTATCCTAACCCTGAATTACTTAATATTCTATTAATAGATTAATAATAGATTAATTAATAAAGATATTCCATTAAATTGAAAATTAAAAAATTTGCAAATCCTGTATTTTTTTAGAATAATCCTTGCCACCTATTTTATTTTTTATTCAACTGCTACAAGATCGACAATTCCGTGAGCTTGGGCTTCTGCTGCTGACATAAAAACATCCCTTTCCATGTCTTCGGATATAACCCATAAAGGTTTATTCGTTCTTTGTACATAAACCCTTGTGATAGTTTCACGCAGTTTCAGTAGCTCTTCCGCTTCCAGGATAAATTCTCCCGTTTGTGCCTCATAAAAAGAACTAGCGGGTTGGTGGATCATTACCCTGATTAGATAACTTTAGAAGTCTTTCCCTTATCTTGAGAAATTTTTTGATAATGATTTCTTCTTTTGATAATGATTTATTCTATATTGGGAAAGATTTTCTTTATTTCAAAAAGAAAGGTAAAGGGGATAAGGGATAAATACAAATAAGAAAATCAAAGAGCAAAAAGAATATTCAATAACCGTACAAGCATTTTCTGCGTATTGATGATGCATACGGCTTTTTCACCTATGCAATTCATTTTTTTCCTCTATGAATTTTTTTCTCCGTTTACTAATTTCTTTTTTTCCTTCCATCAAAGAAAAAAGAAGTACAAAATCTACTGGGTCTTTTGGATCCAGATCCTTAAATAATAAAGGATACAATAACCTACTTTCTTTTTTCTTTTTGAATTTTTTTTTTAATACTACGATTGTTCCGTTGTTTTTTATTTCATTTTGTTATTCAACAATCCGAAAGTTTCTTTTTTGTTTTTTCATATGTTATGTTTTCTTCGAATTAAAATCAAAATGGTTAAAAGCTTTCTGATATGAAAAAAACAAAAAAGTCTGTGACACTAAAATTAAACTAGGTTCCTGATCGATCAGATAAAATTGTAAATGCCCTCTTTTTCATACTACTCTTTCTATATATAATCAAATAATTAAAAAAACAAAAATTTGCATATGGAATTCGAAATACCATGCTATTATTACTGAATTTAATGTTTTTATGGCGAAGGTATAGTCTTTCTATATATACTCAAATAAAAGAATCATTGGCGCCAAGCGTGAGGGAATGCTAAACGTTTGGTAATTTCTCCTCCTGCCAAAAGAAAGGATCCCATTGAAGCGGCTAATCCCATACATACTGTCTGTACATCTGGTTGTACAAATTGCATAGTATCATAAATAGCTATTCCGGGTATTACCCACCCTCCCGGAGAATTTATAAACAGATACAAATCTTTATTATCGTTCTCTATACTGAGATATACCATAAGACCAATAAGTTGATTCGATATTTCACTATCAACTTCTTGACCTAAAAAAAGTAATCTTTCTCGATAAAGTCGATTGATTAGGATTCCATTTTTTTTCCTTAAGAGCCGTACAGGCACCTTTTGATGCATACAGTTCACCAAAAATCATATAATAAACAAAGGAATCAATGTGTCAATTTTAAATATCTTTCTCTTTTGATAATGGACTTCTTTGAACTTTTAAAGAAAAATAATAATATACTCCATTTATTGAACTAACTTCTCATTGATGTATTGCTTTCATCGAGATCGAATCTCAATCACAATGTAATTTTCTTGTTTCTGAATGGACTTTTTAAATTTTTTTAGGTTTCTTTTCTACTCTGAGTAAAGATCTGCCCGATTTGGATTTGCACATATAGGACAAATATTACAATACTATGTCTTTTTGTTATAACTTCTTCCTTTCTTATTTCATGTTTTCTGTAAAATATATGATATGATAGAAGTGGTGATCGTAGATATATTACCAATTGGTTTTTTTATAAACAGAGCCTGAGTACTTTATTTTATTAATCCAATCAAGTCAACCATAAATTATTCATAATTTCGAGTAATAATCCGGATACTCTCTCCAAAAATCAAAAAATCGAGAAAATTGTACTTCATTACACTTCACGCTCCCAATTTATAGGCTTCAATAATTCTCTTTTGTGGGGGTGAAGGGGAGGATATCTCGATCGGGGGAGAAAATGGGGAAATCCCATATGACCTACTATATTTCACAAGTCGCACTATATATCAATCCAAGATGCATCTTCTTCCCCAGGGCTTCGAAAGGGTACTTTTGGAACACCAATGGGCATAAAATGGAGAAATAATAAAGTCATATGTCTCACTTTAGTGTGGAAACGTAAGAATTAGCTTATCGTGTTAAAAATGATTTACTTTTATTATATTGCATTTTTATATTGAATAAAAAAAAGGGGGGGTACTAAATAAAGTAAAGTTGTTACGACTGGGTAATTGGAGTGATAAAAGAATATGTCTACATTTACTTATTTAAATATTTATAGAGAAAATTGTCAATTCCTCTCGTTTCTCCACCATTGCGTATTGTTACTTATCGGGTATAGAATAAATCTGTTTCTTTTTATTTCTACAAATAGGATTCTTCCATTATTACTAAAAAAACTAGAACAAATTGGAATCCTTTTTCCGAGATAATCTACTGAAAGGCTAAAGGCTAGAGTCCATAGTATAATTTTTTCCAGTGCAATAAAGTTACATAGTGTCTATTTTTTGTTGATATAAGGGGTATTTTCATGGGTTTACCTTGGTATCGTGTTCATACTGTTGTATTAAATGATCCGGGCCGTTTGCTTTCTGTTCATATAATGCACACAGCTCTGGTTGCAGGTTGGGCCGGTTCGATGGCTCTATATGAATTAGCAGTTTTTGATCCCTCTGACCCTATTCTTGACCCAATGTGGAGACAGGGTATGTTCGTTATACCTTTCATGACTCGTTTAGGAATAATAAATTCGTGGGGAGGTTGGAATATCACAGGAGGTACTATAACGAATCCGGGTATTTGGAGTTACGAAGGTGTGGCCGGAGCACATATTGTGTTTTCGGGCTTGTGCTTTTTAGCAGCTATTTGGCATTGGGTTTATTGGGATCTAGAAATTTTTTGTGATGAACGTACTGGAAAACCTTCTTTGGATTTGCCAAAAATTTTTGGAATTCATTTATTTCTTGCAGGGGTGGCTTGTTTTGGTTTTGGCGCATTTCATGTAACTGGCTTGTATGGTCCTGGAATATGGGTATCTGATCCTTATGGACTAACTGGAAGGATACAATCCGTAGATCCCGCGTGGGGTGTGGAAGGTTTTGATCCTTTTGTTCCGGGGGGAATAGCTTCTCATCATATTGCAGCAGGAACGTTGGGCATATTGGCGGGTCTTTTCCATCTTAGTGTGCGTCCACCCCAACGTCTATATAAAGGATTACGTATGGGAAATATTGAAACCGTCCTTTCCAGCAGTATTGCTGCTGTCTTTTTTGCAACTTTTGTCGTTGCTGGAACTATGTGGTATGGTTCAGCAACAACCCCTATTGAATTATTCGGTCCTACTCGTTATCAATGGGATCAGGGATACTTCCAGCAAGAAATATATCGAAGAGTTGGCGCTGGACTAGCCGAAAATCAAAGTTTATCAGAAGCTTGGTCTAAAATTCCTGAAAAATTAACTTTTTATGATTCCATCGGAAATAATCCAGCAAAGGGGGGTTTATTTAGAGCGGGTTCAATGGACAATGGAGATGGAATAGCCGTCGGTTGGTTAGGACATCCCATCTTTAGAGATAAAGAGGGGCGTGAACTTTTTGTACGTCGTATGCCTACTTTTTTTGAAACATTTCCCGTTGTTTTGGTAGACGGGGACGGAATTGTTAGAGCCGATGTTCCTTTTCGAAGGGCAGAATCCAAATATAGTGTCGAACAAATAGGTGTAACTGTTGAGTTCTATGGTGGCGAGCTTAATGGAGTCAGTTATAGTGATCCCACTACTGTGAAAAAATATGCTAGACGTGCTCAATTGGGTGAAATTTTTGAATTAGATCGTGCTACTTTGAAATCGGATGGTGTTTTTCGGAGCAGTCCAAGGGGTTGGTTTACTTTTGGACATGCTTCATTTGCTCTGCTATTCTTTTTCGGACACATTTGGCATGGTGCTAGAACTTTGTTCAGAGATGTTTTTGCTGGTATCGACCCAGATTTAGATGCTCAAGTAGAATTTGGAGCATTCCAAAAACTTGGAGATCTAACTACAAGAAGACAGGGAGTCTGATAGAACATTCTTTTGTTCCTTTTCGACTTTTTTTTATTTATTTTAAATTTCACAAAGAGAACTAGATAAATCCTGATTTGAATCATTGCATTTACTCTTTTTTTTTTTTTGGGGGGGGGGAAGTGAGCCCCAATAACCAGGTATGAAAGCTATAATTGTAAACCACGATCAAATCTATGGAAGCATTGGTTTATACATTCCTCTTAGTATCGACTTTAGGAATTCTTTTTTTCGCTATCTTTTTTAGAGAACCTCCTAAAGTTCCAACGAAAAAGATGAAATAATTTTTTTATGATCTTAAAAGTAATGAACCCCCAATATGGGGGGCTCATTACTTCAACTAGTCCCCATGTTCTTCGAATGGATCTCTTAGTTGTTCAGAGGGTTGCCCAAACGCAGTATATAAGGCATACCCAGTAAAACTTACAAGTAAACCAGATATAGAGATGGCAATTAGGGTTGCTGTTTCCATTATTTTAATTATAAAGTTTCAAGATCACAATAGATCTATAGGATAAGATCCTTATATTTACAGCGGAATGGTATACAAAGTCAACAGATCTCAATGAATAAAAAAAAAGTCTTTATGGCTACGCAAACCGTTGAGGATAATTCTAGATCTGGTCCAAGACGAACTGTTGTAGGGGATTTATTGAAACCATTAAATTCAGAATATGGTAAAGTAGCTCCGGGATGGGGAACTACTCCTTTGATGGGTCTTGCAATGGCTCTATTTGCTATATTTCTATCTATTATTTTGGAGATTTATAATTCGTCCATTTTACTGGACGGAATTTCTATGAATTAGATTCACAATAATCGAGTAATTAGTTTTTCAATAGA